TAAATATACTCCTGAAAAAGAAACGGATATAGGAAGTGTTGTTGCCGAGATCTATCTTTTTCTAAATATCCTTGTAATTCTTCCATTTACATTTCTACTTGAGCCAGAGGCAGGAGGTTTTCTTGGTTTATCAAATGATATATACATAGTGCAATATGGTCAGAACAGGGTATTATGTATTGTATTATGTATATAGTATAGTAAGAAAAAAATATATACCCCGGAAAAGAAAGAGGGAGTCCAATCAACAGATCTTTTTACCTTCCTTTTCTATCCAATTGGTTTATGTTCGTTATAATTACAACAGGAGAAAAAATCCTTTATTTTTGCAACCCAATCGCTCTTTTGACTTTGGAATAAATTCTCTTTATCAATATACTGTTTCTTCTACACATCCGTCTACAATCCATAATAAAGAATAATTAGGATTCTGAAAAAAAAAAAAAGAAAAAATCAATGGTTCACTCACAGGAGAACCCACTCTTTCCCGCATTAGGCACTAATTCATTTTTAACGTCTAATTAGATCGGGTAATCATTCCAATTAAGAACATAAGCTCGTTGCTTTTTATTTTACCAGAATTGGAGCCATAGAGCTCTATCCATTTATTCACTAGACCCAACTGTAAATGTGAATTTCTTTTGTCCCCTTCCAAAAATAAAAACAATCTTTTGGAACTGTAATGATCCGGTAAGGATAAACTCAAAGTTCTACTTTAACTTTGACTTTCATTTCAAATTAAATAAATTAATAAAATCAATTTATGATTTTATTAGATTTTCTATTTTATTACGACATGCTGTTTTTTCCATTCATTACCCTTGAGGATCAGTCGTGGTCTTATAGACTATACCAATAGTCTGGACGAATTTGTTGCTTCATCCAAATGTGTAAAAGATCATAGTCGCACTTAAAAGCCGAGTACTCTACCGTTGAGTTAGCAACCCGGATAAATAGGATATGTAGATACGATCAAAATATAAAAATCAATTGAATTGCACTGCACGACCCTATCAAAACATTGAACTAGCAACACATCGAAAAGAAAGATTTTCTGATCAATTAGAAACACAAAATACCAAAGTTAGCAGATCGGATTAAAAATATTCCTAATCGAAGTGTAAAAATTATGGCAGACCACCCATTTTTTATCAAATTCTTTTTTGATTTTCCCTAAGAAAATACATCTTGTATGAGAGTAAATGCAGCAAGGCAAACCCATCATTTGAGTGAAGGAAACAAAAAAATCAATATGGGGTGGTGGGGATAAACAGCCCTATTTATCTACGATCGAATTATATTTGTTCGATACACCATTGTCAATATAAAAGCAATGTTGAGAAAGTAAATCAAGTAAATAAAATAAAGACTTGTGTTGGATTGGCACAACATAAATAAGAAATTGGAATGGAAAAAATTCAGGAAAAGGTAAATAAAAAATCCCCGGTTTATTCAATCAATAAAAGTACGATAAGCAAGCTTAACCCCTTGTTTGTTGTTAAATTAAATTCCCCCACCAAAATATGAATAAAGCAATAAAAAGGAAAATGGTGTGTAAATTGAAATAATTACACAAGGATAGATACTAGTTACCCTTCCCTACTTTATTTTATTTATTTAATAATTTTGTTTTTTCCTTTAATTAACTCAAAGTTCTTTCTTTAAAGAATTCTGCCTTCTTTAAAATATCATAAACAGTTCCTGTAGGTTGAGCACCTTTTTCAAGGAAATATAGAATAGCAGGAACATTTAAATAAGTTTTATTCTTTATCGGATTGTAAAAACCTACTTTTCGAAGATCTCTTCCTTCTCTTCGGAATCGAACATCAATTGCAACGATTCGATAGATGGCTCATTGGGATAGATGTAAATAAACAATGCCCCCCCTAGAAACGTATAGGAGGTTTTTTCCTCATACGGCTCGAGAAAAATGATTCCAATTTCTGTATATAATAGCAAGTGGATCCATAAAATCATGAATTTTACTATAATTTGAATTGAGTACTTTTTTCTTCTTCCTTACAGAAAAAGGGAGAAATCTCATTCATACTCATAACTCAAGTTGGGTAATTCTGACAAGAAAATCCTTAGACATTTATTGAGCCGTCTCTAAACTCTTTTGTTTGTCTCATTTCGAATCTATTTTTATTCCTCAGTCTGATCCAATTGTTGAGACAATTGAAAATAGTGTTTCCTTGTTTCGGAATCCTTTATCCTTGCTTTGTGAAATCATTGGGTTTAGACATTACCTCGGGGATCCTTATTCCTTTCAAAATGGCAGCAACATACCTTTTTTGTTATTTCTTTCTATATAAATAGAATACGAATGATTGATTCCCTTGTAATACACTTTTCATCGAAATAGTTTTACCAATTTCGGAAAATTTGACTTTTCAAACTTGTTCTGAATTTGAACCTTTCGATTTAGAATTTATATATAGTGAGGATATACTTACAGAGTTGGTCTAACTTATTGATTTTCACTAACCCTAGATTCTTTCCCTTGAAAAATGAATCAATCCTTTCTTCTCGAGCTTCATCATGTACTATTTACTTATAACCCAACACAAATTAGGTTCCGGGCAGAACAGAACAAACTATGTCGAGCCAAGAGCATCTTCATTACTATAGAAGATGGCGGATGTAAAAATCCACAGCCAACCATGTCCTTCAAGTCGCACGTTGCTTTCTACCACATCGTTTCAAACGAAGTTTTACCATAACATTCCTCTAATTGAAATTTCAAAGCGGTATGGAATTGATTCAATATAAAATCATGAATAGTCATTGGTTCAACCGGTATATAATATTTCTATCTATGGATAAATAAGTATTTATCCGGATAAGGGTCAGCAAGGATCAAATTTATTTAATTTAACCCCATATTCTATCATATGAATTGAATGAAAATAAAGATATTCAATTTTACCCACATTTGACACTTGATTCTGTTTGTGAGAAACCAAACGAATTCTCGGATATGATTCTTAGAACCATTCTGAAAATTAATAAGAAAAGATTTTTCCCTTTAACAAATTATTGTTTCATGTGGAATGCAGTGTGATCCCATCTTTCGTTTCATGAAAAACGATCTGGGACGGAAGGATTCGAACCTCCGAATAACGGGACCAAAACCCGCTGCCTTACCGCTTGGCCACGCCCCATTTTGATTTCTATTCGAAATTAATCAACACTAATATTGGTATTGGTTATTCGTCAATCCCAACCCAAATACACGAAAACATATGGGATATTTTGTTGCTAGGATTCAAGACATGTAGATATAGAATCAAAAAAATTCATTGATCATTACATAGAATTCAATTAAGATATTGTATGAAAGTTGAATTCCTTATATTCTCATTTTAGAATGATAATGGGGGGAGGGATTTTTTATTTGGGAAAGTCCGAACCGAAGAAAAAGAAGGATTTCTTGATCTGCCTTTTTCATTTTTCCCTTATAAAAATAACTCAAAATTATCTAATCCACAAGAACGAAATGCTTGTTATGCTTAATATCTTTAGTTTAATCGGTATCTGTCTTAATTCTGTCCTTTATTCGAGTAGTTTTTTCTTCGCCAAATTGCCCGAAGCTTATGCCATTTTCAATCCAATCATAGATGTTATGCCTATCATACCTGTACTCTTTTTTCTCTTAGCCTTTGTTTGGCAAGCCACTGTAAGTTTTCGATGAAATCTTTAATACTCTGCTAAATTGATGATGTATTCGATAAAAAATTCTAAAAATTGATAAGATCAGATAAGTCTTACATTACGAACCCTCGATTCAAAAATTGAAATTCTTGTATATTGAATGAATAACCGCAGCGATGAATTTGGATCAGCCTTTTACCCGTTCTCACCTTCCGGTGAGTATGGACTATTAGGTACTCCACAATACCTAATTATTGATATGACAAGAAATTTCGGGTAACGAATGAATCAAAATCTTATTACAAATAAATTCGTCTTAGTTTTCATTTTTTGGGGTGTCAAAAAAAAAAAATGGTATATGTGGTAAAAAATAGGCAATCTATTCCCCTTTTTCAAAAAAAAAAAAATGATCTTGGAGATTGTGTAATGCTTACTCTCAAACTCTTTGTTTACACAGTAGTGATATTCTTTGTTTCCCTTTTTATCTTTGGATTCTTATCTAATGATCCAGGACGCAATCCTGGACGTGAGGAATAAAAAATTTCTAGTTTTTTTTGCTTTTTTCTAAATTAATTCTTAATAATCTTATTTGTTTCATACATTTAACTATGATAAAATCAAGGGATGAGAATCTTTTCGAATTCGAAAATACCAAGTGATCAGAGAAAGCGGAAAGAGAGGGATTCGAACCCTCGGTACAAATAATTCGTACAACGGATTAGCAATCCGCCGCTTTAGTCCACTCAGCCATCTCTCCTAATTCCAAATTGAAAATTTGTTATGTGATGTAACACGTGAAATAAAGATTGATAAAAATCCACCTTCTTCTCTTTATTTTCTTTTTTCATTTGATTTTTTTTTATTTAATCTTATTTAACTTTTCAAAATTATTATTATTTATTTTATTATATTATTAAAATAGAAATTCGAAATATTCTAATCTAATAAATAATAGAAATTTTTTAAATAGCTATTAAAATTTAAACTTAAACAAAGTATTTAATATTTAGATAAAATAATTTAAATAAAATAAAAGTAAAGGTATATATTTATACTAAGAGATATATATTTATTATAGTATAAATATATTATATATAATAAAATATGTAAAAATATGTATAAGAAATATTAGAAAAATAAGAAAAAAAATAGAAAAAAGCAATTGATCAGGAATTCAATATAGATAATGACTCAAAACGGATCTCCTCAATAGAAAGAATATCTTAGTTCTTTGATTTTATACGAAAGGTTTATTTTCCCGGCCTGATCTGCTTAAGTACTGGCCGGGACATTTCTTCTTTTATTCCATTGATTATTCTTTTTTTCTTTTTCTCAGTTTATTACTT